TTAAGATAGTATCTCAATTCTAGAGTGGACGCGTATTTAGTTTCGTCCTTGGGGATTCAAAAATGGGCGAAGAGCATAACAAAAAAGAAAGTAAAATCTAATATATAGTCAAATAAATACCATAATATAATCAAAATTGAATAAAGTTATGTTTATCCCTTTTTACTTTTGCTTTGCTGAATTACTAACATTCTTGGCCCAGCCCGAAAGAGTCGTTGAAGCAGAATCAAAAAAAAAGAAATAATTAGAAATAAAACTTCTATCATAGAAATGGGAATAGAGATTGTCCTTGTTTTGTTGTTTCTTCAATAAAAAATTGATTGCTATTAAATCAGAATTAAATCGTTTGGTCTAGGAATGCTTGAAAAAAAAGAAGTACTGGGCCGGACAGTACTTAACCGGTCCGGGCGTGAGGGGAGGGGGGAGAATAAACCTTTTATACAAAATTAATAAGGTATTTTTCTATTCGAGATATCCCCTTTAATTATCTAAATGAAATGGAATTCCTAATTAAATTCGTTTTTCATTCACTTAATTTGATTTCTTAACTTTTTGTATTTGTTTTATTTGCTTTTTTTCTTATACTTAATTTTCTTATAGTTTAGTAGTTTGGTTTTTTATAAGAATGAAAAAAATTGAAATAAAAAAATAAAATATAATAAAAATATAAAAATGAAAAATATAGAAAAATATATATTACTATATAATACTTATAATACTTTGATTATTAAAATACATATTTAGAATCTGAAAATATATTGTTAATTCTTATTAGTTAATTCTTATTATAATATAGACATAATATTTATTTGCTATTACCAATATTATTACTAATATATATAATTATGTATATATATATTTTATTATAAGTGAATGTGTTTTTATATATTTATCTATATATATATATATATAATATAAGGTATAATAAGATTTAATATAAGACTTTTAGAATCTAATTTTAATCTAATTTTAATTTTTATTAATTATTATTTCTATTTAATATTTTTCTTATTTAATATTTCTATTTAATTTCTATTTAACTAACATTTAAAATATCTAATTATTATATAATAGAAATTAAAAGAATTTAAAATTGGAAAATAAGGAGAAGAGCATTTTCTCAATTTTTATTTCATATGCTACATCACATAAAATTTTTCAATTGAAAATTGGGAGAGATGGCTGAGTGGCCTAAAGCGGCGGATTGCTAATCCGTTGTACGAGTTATTCGTACCGAGGGTTCGAATCCCTCTTTCTCCGCCGGTTCTGATTACAATTACTTGAGAACTTCCAATTTCGAAGGAATTTCGATTCCTTGATTTTATCATAGGTAAATATATGGAATAGATAAAATAATAAAAAATTTAGAAAAAACCAAGGAAAAACGAAAAATCTCTTTTTTTTTTTATTCTTCACGCCCAGGATTACGTCCTGGATCATTAGATAAGAATCCGAAGATGAAGAGAGAAACAAAGAATATCACTACTGTGTAAACAAAGAGTTTGAGAGTAAGCATTACACAATCTCCAAGATAAGATTTTTCGATAAAGGGAATAGATTCTCTATTTTTTTACTACAAATATTATTTTTTGATATTTTGACTTGACATGACACACCAAAAATTCAAAAAAAAATCAAGCGTTTTTTTTTGAAAAGTTGTTTTTAGGAATTTTTTTGTAAAAAGATTTTGATTCCTTCCTTATAAAAGATTTCTTGTCATACCGATAATTTGGTATTGTGGAAAACCTAGACTAAATAAAGTCCTTTCCCCGCGGGAAAATCAGAACGCGGAAAGAAATAAGCGGATCCAAATGCATTGACGCAGTTATTCAATATAGAATAGAAGAATTTTCATTTTCGAATCCAAGATTTAAAATGTAAAACTTTACCTACTGCTCTTATTCATTTTTCTAATTTTATTATCGAATAAATCATGAATGAATTCGGCAAAGTATTAAAGATTTTATCGAAAACTTACAGCAGCTTGCCAAACAAAGGCTAAGAGAAAAAAGAAGAGAGGTATGACAGGCATAACATCTACGATTGGATTGAAAATCGCATAAGCTTCAGGCAATTTGGCGAAGAAAAAACCATTTGAATAAAGGACAGAATTAAGACAGATACAGATTAAACTAGAAATATTAAGCATAACAAACATTTAGTTTTTGTAGATTAGATAATTTTATTTTGATTGAGTTATTTTTCTAAGGGAAAAATGAAAAAAGAAAGTCAAAAAATCCTTCTTTTTTTCTAACTCTCCCAAATCAAAAATAGTTCCTTCCATTCTCAAATGATAATACAAGGAATTCTACTTTCATACATTATCTTAATTGAATTCTATGTAATGATCAATGAATTTTTTTTATTCTACTACATCTAATGTGTTGAATCTTAGTAAGAAAATATCCCGTATGTATATTTTGCCTGGGATTGACGAATTCTAATACGAATATTACACTCTATTTTGTAGATTAGACTAGAAATCAAAATGGGGCGTGGCCAAGTGGTAAGGCAGCGGGTTTTGGTCCCGTTATTCGGAGGTTCGAATCCTTCCGTCCCAGACCGTTTCCGTCAGAAACGAAAGAAAGAAGGGATTACGTTGTATTCTAGATTACATTGTATCCCATATAAAAATAAAACAGAAAAATCTTAAAGAGAACAACCCCTTTTCTGAATTCTTAGAATTCCTTTGATTTCTCACAGCCATAATAAAGTGTCAAATAAAAGCGAGTGGAAATAAATATTTCCTTTTTGAATGAGTTTTTTAGAAAAACTTTATGTCCCATATATGTGAAATAGAGTTGTCTCATGATACATTCGAAATCGAAATGTGAAACAAGAGCATCCTTCTTCCTTTTCAGATTTCCATAAAAGAAATTATTATAAAACTTAAAGTCAAGAAAAAAGATATAAAAATTTCACGGAGACTAAACTAAAAACAAAAGAGTAAGAAAGAAGTTTGCAGTACTAAATTTCATTACTTTCGTCGCGGGTCTTAAGTAAGGTTCTTAAAGAAGTGTTGTGGAAAAAAATAGGAAAACCAAATTATAGGATCAATATCCCATTTCTTTGTATTTTAGTATCTTATATTTGGTCCAAATTCAAATTTGGAATCAATGTAATATAGTGATTGGGGGGAATTTCGTATATTTCATATACTTTGTAGAATTGATGAAAAACTTTTTGAACTTGAAGTAAAACAAAATCTTTATAAAATAAACAAGGTCCGCGCCTACATAATATATATGTATATATGATATTTTGTCATAATATTGTTATTTTTTGTTGTACTTCAGTTGTACTTCAATATTAAATAAAAAGGCTATTGTTTAAGCGAAAAGGATTTTTGGAAAGGGGTCCGTAATTATTTAAATATACAGAATTCTTCCCTGTAACAATTGTTCATTGTATATGGTGGATAATACGAAACAGACTCTTCTAATTCTTGATTCAAATTCTTTCTTTCATATGAAAGAATAACGACTTTCATTTTGCCTTACACGAATTCATTTTTTATGAACTTTTAGTATTTGAAGAAGTGTGCTAAATCATATTATCAAAAAACTTATGACCTTTTCTTTTCGGATCGTTGGAATTGTTTGTTTACTGAATTCATTTTTGTTGTTTCGGAATTAGAAATCTATATCTATTAAAAAAAGACTTTCCTTTAAGGTTTCTATTTTTTTCTTTTGAAAAAAAAAATAGAAACCTCCTCCACCGATTGATTGTCCCGAGCAATCTGTTGACGTTGAAGATTTTAATAACTCTTAAGCAAAAGTCCTGTTTTTTTAGAGTTTTTGTCTTTTTTAGAAATTTGTTTTATTCATATAATAGGAGGTTAAAGAAATTGGATATTTACGGAGCCTTCCCCGGATAAATATTTATCCACTCATAGATAGAAAAATAAATTATTATATATCGCCTGTTAAACTAATGACTATTCATAATTAATTATATAATGAATCAATTCCATAGCGGTTTGAAATTCAATTCTAAATTAGAGGAATGTTATGGTAAAACTTCGTTTGAAACGATGTGGTAGAAAGCAACGTGCGACTTGAAGGACACGATCGGTTGTGGATTTTTTTTTACATCCACCATTTTCTATACCAATGAAGATGCTCTTGTCTCGACATAGTTTGTTCTATTCCATTACAAACCTAATTTGTCTTAGGTTGATAGTACATCATGGAGCTCGAGCATAAAGAATTGATTCATTTATCAAGGGGAAGAATCTAGGGTTAGTGACAATCAATAAGTTAGACCAGCTTTGTAAGCATATCTTCAATATAGAAATCGAAAGGTTCAAATTCGAAACAAGTTTGAAAAAAGTCAAATTTTTCGGAATTGGTAAAACTATTTCGGTCAAATAAAGTGTATCACACGGGAATCAATCTTTCTTTTCTATAGATAGAAAGAAATACCAAAAAACAAAAAGGATGTTGCTACCTTTTTGAAAAAGAATAAGGATCACCGAAGTAATGTCTAAACCCAATGATTTCAAAAAGCAAAGATAAAGGATTCCGGAACAAGGAAACACTATTTTCAATTGTCTCAACAATTAAATCAGAATAAGAAATCAAAATGTATTAGAGATGAGACAAACAAAAGAGATTAGAGACGGCTCAAAAAATATCTAAGGATTTTCCTTTGGACTTTGTCAGAATTATTCAACTTGAGTTATGAGTATAAATGATATTTCTTTTTCTGTAAGGCAAGGAAGAATAAAAAACGAATCATAGTCCATTTATTATTTTATGGATCTCAATTTGCCATTATATACAGAAATTAGAATTCTTTTTTCTCGAGCCGTATGAGGAGAAAACCTCCTATACGTTTCTGGGGGGAGAATGGTTTATCTACATCTATCCCAATGAGCCATCTATCGAATCGTTGCAATTGATGTTCGATCCCGAAGAGAAGGAAGAGATCTTCGAAAAGTGGGGTTTTATGATCCGATAAAGAATCAAACTTATTCAAATGTTCCTCTTATTCTATATTTCCTTGAAAAGGGTGCTCAACCTACAGGAACTGTTTATGATATTTTAAGAAAGGCAGAATTTTTTAAAGAAAGAACTCCAAGTTAATGAAATTAAAGTAAAGGAAAAAACGAAATTCTAAAATAAAAAAATAATAATAAAATAAATAAGTGTAAAATAAATAAGAAATAAGGGTGAAGTAACTAGTATCTATCTTTGGGTAATTATTTACCTATAATTTGCCTTTTCTTGTTCTATTTTTTTTCTTGTTGTGGTAATCTACCAACAAACAAGGGATTAATCTTTCTTATTGTGCCTATATTCTATATTAATTGAATAAACCCGAGATTTTTTCTTTACCTCTTCTCCTTATTTCTTTATTTACATCAAAATCTTTTTTTATTTATGTTGTCTTAATCTAACACAAATCCTTATTTGATTTACTTAAATTTGTTTTATCACCATTGCATTCATATTGACAATGGCGTATCGAACAAATATAATTCGATCTATAGATCAATAGATCTGTTTATCCCCAACCAATAAATAAGTAGTTTTTCTATTGGGGTCTTAGTTCATTTAAGTGGTTTGTATTGCTGGATTTTTTGTCTGACAAGATTCATTTTCTTAACGTTAATGATAATAAAAAATTGAATAACAAAAATGGGTGGTTCATTTAGTTCAAATTCGAGTAACCCTTATTGTTTGTTTGTGAATCTGTTGTTTTTTAATGGGATTCGCCGATTTTTCTTTCGATTTTGGATTTTGATCTTTCTAATTGATCATTAAATCTCTTTTTTTTTGTTAGTTCAATGTTTGGATGAAGTTATGCAATTCAATTCATTTTTTTTCGATCATATCTACATATTGTATTTTTTTCGGGTTGCTAACTCAATGGTAGAGTACTCGGCTTTTAAGTGCGACTATGATTTTTTACACATTTGGATGAAGTAACGAATTCGTCCAGACTATTGGTAGAGTCTATAAGACCACGACTGATCCTCAAAGGTAATGAATGGAAAAAACAGCATGTCGTAATAAAATCAATTTTTTTGTATTATAAAATGCAAAATTTCAATTAAAGAAAGTGGAACTTTGAGTTTATCCTTACCGAATCATTCCAAAGAATTGTTTTGATTTTTGTAAGGAAACAAGTTTCATTTACTTAACTATTTGTTGGTTGGGTTTAATGAATAAATGGATAGAGCCCTATAGCTCCAATTTTTGTAAAACAAAAAGAAACGAGCTTATGTTCTTAATTTGGATTCAATAATTCCCCAATCTAATTAGACGTTAAAAATAGATTAGTGCCTGATGCGGGAAACTGTGGGTCCTCCTGGGATATGAGTGGACCATAGATTCTTTTTCTTTTTTTTAATGAATCCTAATTATTCTTTAGATCTTTAGATTGTAAACGAATGAATGTGTAGAAGAAACGGTATACTGATAAAGAGAATTTTTTCCAAAGTCAAAAGAGCAATCGGGTTGCGAAAATAAAAGGTTTTTTACACTTTTTTAATTCTAAGAAAGAAGGATAAATCGATTGGATAGAAAAAGAAAGTAAAAAGATCTGTTGATTGGACTCCTAGTTTCCTTTCCGGAGTATATATAATAAATATATTTTTTCTTACCATACTAGATACATAATATAGAGAATACATACTTCGTTCTGACCATATTGCACTATGTATCATTTGATAACCCAAGAAATGCCTCCTGCTTCTGCTTCAAGTAGAAAAAAAAATGGAAGAATTACAAAGCTTTTTAGAAAAAGATAGATCTTGGCAACAACACTTCCTATATCCGCTTCTCTTTCAGGAGTATATTTATGTATTTGCTCATGATCATGGTTTAAATGGTTCGATTTTTTACGAACCCGTAAATTTTTTAGGTTATGACAAGAAATCTAGTGCAGTACTTGTGAAACGTTTAATTATTCGAATGTATCAACAAAATCATTTGATTTGTTCCTTTAATGAATCTAACCAAAATAGATTTGTTGGACACAATTATTATTCCTATTTTTATTCTCTGATGATATCAGAAGGAGTTTCACTCATTGTAGAAATTCCATTCTCGCTTCAATTGAAATCTTCCATCGAAGAAATACACAATTTACGATCTATTCATTCAATATTTCCTTTTTTAGAAGATAAATTATCGCATTTAAATTATCTGTCAGATATACTAATACCTCATCCCATTCATATGGAAATCCTGGTTCAAATTCTTCAATCCCGAGTCCAGGATGCTCCCTCTTTGCATTTTTTGCGGCTCTTTCTTCACCAATATCATAATTGGAATAGTCTCATTACTCCGAAGAAATCGATTTCTGTTATTTCAAAAGAAAATAAAAGACTATTTTGGTTCTTATATAATTCTTATATATCTGAATGCGAATTTTTATTAGTGTTTCTTCGTAAACAATCTTCTTATTTACCATTAACATCTTCTGGAGTCTTTCTTGAGCGAACATATTATTATGGAAAAATACAACGTATTTTAGTGTGGCAGAATTTTT